TTATGAGATATATATAACCCAGCAATTCTTTTTTTTAAATTATTTGTTACTGAATTGAGTATACGTCTGCTTTGACTCGAGTGAACGTTCTGATGAAATTTACATTTTTACATTAAGGTAGGTATGCTCAAAAAAGAGTTCGAAAAAGAGTATTGTAGATTTTTTATTTTACTCCGAGTTAAGAAAGTATTTATCATTTCAAAATACTTCAATTGGTACACGCAAGAAATAGGCCAATTCAGCCGCTTTTTGTTCAATTTCTCGTGGAGTCAAATTTTCATCCGTACGGGTCAAAGGAATGGCCCCCTGGCCTTTTATTTCCAGATAAAGGACACGACGAGTATAAATACCTTCTTTAAGTTCAATTCTAATAGACTGAATATCTTTTATAAGAAATCGGAGGCAGATGCGACGATTTTTTCCAGGAAATCCCCAACGAAAAATACATACTATTCCTTCTTTTTTATCGAAAAAATCATAACCACTACCTACATTCAACGAAATTGTACACCACAAATAAGAGCTAATAAAGAGGCCTGCGATTCCATAGAAAGACATCACGATCCCTTGTGGAAAAAAAAGAATTTGCTGGGAGGGAAAAAATAATATAAAACTCCTACCGAGATAGCTAGAAATTCCAACCAATACGAATCCTAATGAACCTAACAAAAGGATAAAGGCCCAGCCGAAATTACTTATTTTTCGAGAGCCTGTTATAAGTTCTATCCATATACGTTCTGATCGCCAATTCATAATAGATCTGAATCCATTTAATTTAAATTAAAAGAATACCCCAAAGTAATTTCGCTTTCCTTACTTTGTTATGTTTCCGACGTAACTCTCATCAACTAGTACTATATCTGATGTGAAGCTTTTATATCCTTTGTTTTCAGTTTATAGAGTAATTCATCCAATTAGTTAGAAAAACTCTACCCCTATGCCATGTAGAAACATGCATAAGGGCTCTTTCAGTTATGTTCGTAAAAAATCACGTAGTATACCATTCTGCTAAATAGATATATGTGTTATGATTCAATTTTAAAACTGAGATTTGGACCACAGGACTTAAACAATCTTGTTTTTTTGAACATGAAGAAATAAAGAAGCCATTGCAATTGCCGGAAATACTAGGCCTACTAAAGGCACAAGAATAGAGGGAAAGTTAATAGTTGTCATAGAATGGGTACCTCGATCTACTATATTGTACCTGTTTGTTATATTTTTTTGTTGTTATTATGTTATTATATTAATTAATTAATTAATATTCGAATTAATTCTTCTATCTATTCTATAAAAGTGAGTATAGTATATAAAAAGTGCAAAGAATGTAGAACTAAAAAAAATACGCTTTCCACATATAGCTAGATTAATCTAATAATCGAATTTTTTATCTTTCATCTTATTTTTTATTCTGATAAAAAATAACTTTTGGACACTAAAGAATTGACTTTATTTTTTTTTTACAGGAAAAAAAGCGTGCAGCTGAAATAACTCACTTAGAACGCCTTTTAAAAGATTGCGTGGTACGATTGGATCAAATAAACCCTTATGGAATAAATATTCGGCTGCTTGTGAACCCTCAGGTACTGTCTTATTCAATGTTTGTTCAATTACCCTTTTACCCGCAAATGCAATGTAAGCGTTGGGTTCGGCAATAATGATATCCCCCAACATACCAAAACTGGCTGTTACCCCACCAGTAGTAGGAGATGTAAGAATTGATACATAGAATAACCTTCTTTTTGATTGATAATCATATAAAACAGATGAGATTTTAGCCATTTGCATTAAGCTCAAGCTTCCTTCTTGCATGCGTGCTCCTCCGGAAGCACATACTATAATAAGGGGTAGTAATTTATTACTAGCATATTCAATCAACCGGGTTATTTTTTCCCCGACTACCGATCCCATACTACCTCCCATAAACTCAAAATCCATAACTCCAATTGCTACAGGAATACCATTTAGTTGACCTATACCTGTTTGAACAGCTTCAGTTAACCCTGTTTGTCTTTGATAAGAATTAATACGATCTTTATAAGGTTCCTCCTCCGAATGAAATTCAAGGGGATCCACAGAAACCATATCTTCATCCCGAGGATTCCAAGTCCCCGGATCAATCAGAAGTTCAATTCTATCTGAACTACTCATTTTCAAATGATATCCACATTGTTCACAAATATTAAGGTGGATATTTGTGAACAATTTTTTAAAATTTAAGAAATAACAATTTTCACATTGAACCCACAAATCCCTATTTTTTTGAGTTACATCAAGATTTTCTCTTCTAGTTAAATTACTATCATTTGTGATAGTTCTTAGACTTCGACTTTCACTCAAAATGTAACTCAAAATGGAATTTTGACTGTAATTATCACTACCGCTTAGAATTGAACTCCCAATACGGATTTGATAATAAAGATAATTGTCAATGCAATTATTAATGTGATTATTCCAATTATATTTAGTATCATATGTGTAACGATCATTATAGGTATCG